TTATATCTCGTATTAACAATCGAAAGATGGTCGAAAGAAAAAATCTCTATTTGATGGGGCTTCTTCCTATACCTATTCTTCCTATACCTATGAATTCCATTGGACCCAGAAATGAGACATTGGAAGAATCTTTTTGGTCTTCCAATATCAATAGGTTGATTGTTTCGCTCCTGTATCTTCCAAAAGGGAAAAAGATTTCTGAGAGTTGTTTCATGGATCCGCAAGAGAGTACTTGGGTTCTCCCAATAAATAAAAAGTGTATCATGCCTGAATCTAACCGGAGTTCGCGGTGGTGGAGGAACCGGATCGGAAAAAAGAGGGATTCTAGTTGTAAGATATCTAATGAAACCGTAGCTGGAATTGAGATCTCATTCAAAGAGAAAGATAGCAAATATCTGGAGTTTCTTTTTTTATCCTATACGGATGATCCGATCCGCAAGGACCATGATTGGGAATTGTTTGATCGTCTTTCTCCGAGGAAGAAGCGAAACATAATCAACTTGAATTCGGGACAGCTATTCGAAATCTTAGGGAAAGACTTGATTTGTTATCTCATGTCTGCTTTTCGTGAAAAAAGACCAATTGAAGGGGAGGTTTTCTTCAAACAACAAGGAGCTGAGGCAACTATTCAATCAAATGATATTGAGCATGTTTCCCATCTCTTCTCGAGAAACAAGTGGGGTATTTCTTTGCAAAATTGTGCTCAATTTCATATGTGGCAATTCCGCCAAGATCTCTTCGTTAGTTGGGGGAAGAATCAGCACGAATCGGATTTTTTGAGGAACGTATCGAGAGAGAATTTGATTTGGTTAGACAATGTGTGGTTGGTAAACAAGGATCGGTTTTTTAGCAAGGTACGGAATGTATTGTCAAATATTCAATATGATTCCACAAGATCTATTTTCGTTCAAGTAAGGGATTCTAGCCAATTGAAAGGATCTTCTGATCAATCCATAGATCATTTCGATTCCATTAGAAATGAGGATTCGGAATATCACACATTGATCGATCAAACAGAGATTCAGCAACTAAAAGAAAGATCGATTCTTTTGGATCCTTCCTTTCTTCAAACGGAACGAACAGAGATAGAATCAGATCGATTCCCGAAATGCCTTTTTGGATCTTCCTCAATGTCCCGGCTATTCACGGAACGTGAGAAGCAGATGAATGATCATCTGCTTCCGGAAGAAATCGAAGAATTTCTTGGGAATCCTACAAGATCAATTCGTTCTTTTTTCTCTGACAGATGGTCAGAACTTCATCTGGGTTCGAATCCTACTGAGAGGTCCACTAGAGATCAGAAATTTTTGAAGAAAAAACAAGATGTTTCTTTTGTCCCTTCCAGGCGATCGGAAAATAAAGAAATGGTTGATATATTCAAGATAATTACGTATTTACAAAATACCGCCTCAATTCATCCTATTTCATCAGATCCGGGATGTGATATGGTTCCGAAGGATGAACCGGATATGGACAGTTCCAATAAGATTTCATTCTTGAAAAAAAATCCATTTTTTGATTTATTTCATCTATTCCATGACCGGAACAAAGGGGGATACACGTTACACCACGATTTTGAATCAGAAGAGAGATTTCAAGAAATGGCAGATCTATTCACTCTATCAATAACCGAGCCGGATCTGGTGTATCATAGGGGATTTGCCTTTTCTATTGATTCCTACGGGTTGGATCAAAAAAAATTCTTGAATGAGGTATTCAACTCCAGAGATGAATCGAAAAAGAAATCTTTATTGGTTCTACCTCCTCTTTTTTATGAAGAGAATGAATCTTTTTATCGAAGGATCAGAAAAAAATCGGTCCGGATCTACTGCGGGAATGATTTGGAAGATCCAAAACTAAAAACAGCGGTATTTGCTAGCAACAACATAATGGAGGCAGTCAATCAATATAGATTGATCCGAAATCTGATTCAAATCCAATATAGCACCTATGGGTACATAAGAAATGTATCGAATCGATTCTTTTTAATGAATAGATCCGATCGCAACTTCGAATATGGAATTCAAAGGGATCGAATAGGAAATGATACTCTGAATCATATAACTATAATGAAATATACGATCAACCAACATTTATCGAATTTGAAAAAGAGTCAGAAGAAATGGTTTGATCCTCTTATTTCTCGAACCGAGAGATCCATGAATCGGGATCCTGATGCATATAGATACAAATGTTCCAATGGGAGCAAGAATTTCCAGGAACATTTGGAACATTTCGTTTCTGAACAGAAGAACCGTTTTCAAGTAGTGTTCAATCGATTACGTATTAATCAATATTCGATTGATTGGTCCGAGGCTATCGACAAACAAGATTTGTCTAAGTCACTTCCTCTCTTTTTGTCCAAGTCACTTCCCTTTTTGTCCAAGTCACTTCCCCTTTTCTTTGTGAGTATCGGGAATATCCCCATTCATAGGTCCGAGATCCACATCTATGAATTGAAAGGTCCGAATGATCAACTCTGCAATCAGTTGTTAGAATC